AAGAATCCCCAAGGAATTCCAAGAATTCTTGTTAGACATTTGTTCCAACCCTCAACCCTCCTTTCTAGATTCAGCGATATTGAATCAACGGAACGCACTTCTAATACCTGTTCTACTTTTGGAAGACCTTGTGTTATATCACCGGATCTCGATTTTTCATAGTGAAATGTAACTAAGGTATCTCCTTCGTAAAAAGTTTCTCCATAAAGGCCACGAACAGTTGCTCCCGGGGTGGCTAAATAAGGCTTAGCTGATCGTATTACTACAGAATCAACTTGAACAAGGATAACTTGACCCGATTTGAGGGGGGGTCTTTTTTTGGCTATACAGACATTTTCACAAATAAACTGTCCAAGACTCATTATTTTAGATGTCTCTGCACAATAATTGTGGTGGAGAAAATACCAATTCAAATTCAATGGATTCAAAAGAATCTTACTGCGTGGATTTGGATTATAAATTTTCCCATTTTCCGCAATTAAATAATATTTCAATGTTAATACTTGAAAGGGCTGTTTTAAATTGTCAAGTTGCAAATAGTTAGTTACTAAGATCTGATTATGAGTTAGTAACCGATCAAATGAATAAAAATTCGCAATTGGAAGGGATGTTCCTAAAGGACCCAATGAATTCCTAATTGGAATTAGAGGATCCTCTTGAATTGATTCTTGTATGACGTTGTGATATTTTGCACCGTTGACTGGGTCCATTCGAGAACAATTGGATGATGACAAAATGCTCAACGACTGACATCCCTTATTTCTATTCAAAAATGTATGAATAGTTCCTTGATTTTGGTTAAGGGTTTGTTGAATTCTTGCCTTGGAATAGGGATTGATATTGGTCCAATCTAATCCATTATCAGCGAGCAATCCTAAACCCCAAGGATCATTCCTTTTTCCGATATACGAAATGGGGGATTTTACGAAGTCGATTCTTAGGAAATGACGAATCAAATCGTTTGTCCTTAGTTCAACAACGGAAGCGCGGGCTGCTTCACTAGAAGAACTTTTTTTGTCTTGGTTCCAATTCAAAACTAAACACGTCCGAACTAATTGAATACTTGTGTCAGAAATTCCTCGAATTGGTTTGCCATTTCCATAAAGGATATAATTGACAACTCGAAGTTGCACATTATCTCTTTCCTGCAATAGATCGGGGGGGAAAAGTGTGGCCAAAGTTATACCGTCCATTATTTCATATGTGACGACAGGTCGAACCAAGACAAAAAACTTTTTCTTGCTCGGCGTAATCCGTTGGACATAGATCCAATTTTTCACTTTTTTGGATTCCTTGTCATTTGTTTTTCTTGTTCCTGGTGGTATCAAAACGCCGCTATGTCGGGATATCTTATCTGCTCTTCCAGGGAAATATATATCTCCAGAAAAGATTTTCAGTTCAATTCTTTTTTTTTTTTTCTCCACCCTGACCAACCCGCCTACTCGGCTTCTTATATTTAAGGTGATTTGTGTATCTACCCCAATGATACTATTGTTCCGTACCATTATGGAAATGGAAGAAGATCCGGGTAAGATATGCACTTCTTCGGGAATGAAAAAAAATCGATCTACTTTCTTTTGGTGTTTTGGTCGAAATTCCCTCACTCCTCGATACTGAATCAAATCCTCTTTTTTCACGATTGAATGCATTTCTAGAGTCCCATATTTAGTACTGCCCGAACTCATTCTTCTGTACCGAGGATCGTCGAAATAAGCAATAATACTATTTCCACAGAAAATACCATTTGTGGGGATTTTCATCGAGATACCTGAACAGGGCATTAATTCCTTCTTGCGTTCTTGAATCGATTGGAGTGGAATGATGAATTGATTTCTTCGCCTCTTTGATAATAAATTTGACAAAAAATCCGAATTCTCGGCTAGAATAGGTAGAATAGCCGGATATACGAGATTAGAATGATCAGTACATATGATTCGATTGAGGTCTGAATAATCAGCAATCCTATCTTCTTTTTGACCAGAAAAATGCGCACTAAAGATTTTTTGTATCGCCCGATCATTAGTTTCTGAGAGGTTGGAAATAGATCTTCGCTTGACAGAAAGGGAATGCGCACTCTTTTGATCCTGATCCCTGTGGATCGAAAGGGAGACTAGACTGGAACGGCACGGCTCCCCTAATAATATCCATAAATGACTTGTTTTTGATAATAAATGAACATTCCCATATGTAAATTCAGGTGCATGATACACATCAGTACTCCAGTGCATTTCTCCATCTGAATCAGAATAAATATGTTTGCGAACCTTCTCTTTCAAATTCAAAGTAGATGTTCCTCCGCGAATCTCCGCAATCACTTGTTCGGATTCTACATATTGATCGTTTTGAACTAAAAGAAAACTTTTGGGGGGAATATTCACATTATGTAGAATATCTTCACTCTCAATAGTTACATACAAATCTATAGAACATAGAAAAGCGGGATGCCCATGACGTGTACGTGTCGGATGAACCAAATCCTCATGAAATCTTATTTTTCCAT